GTCACTTTATCTTTGTTAGTACCGTCTATAATGATAGATTAATCTAAAATTTTGAATATCCCCTATCTTTTTAAAAAGGAAACTTAGGTAAGTGCTTTTTTAGAAACATATATGTACAAAAATAACATATTTCATTTAGCTCCTTCATGCCTACTATAACTAGTTATTTTGGTTTTATACTAGCGGCTTTAACGGTAACCTCAGCTCTATTTATTGGTCTGAGCAAGATACGACTTATCTGAAATTAGTATTTGAAATGCACAATTCATAAAAATAAATCTTTCGATAGGATTCCGTATAAATTGCAAATTCTTGGTCATTGAGATTCATGGTAATTCAGATTAATATTTAGGTATAGATATTACCTCCTTTTTCTCCTTTCAAATAAATTGCAATGATTGAAGTTTTTCTATTTGGAATCGTGTTAGGTCTAATTCCTGTTACTTTGGCTGGATTATTCGTAACTGCATATTTACAATATAGGCGTGGTGATCAATCGGACCTTTGATTAATTACTGTCGCTTTTTTTGATTGACCTCCTACTTTCTTTAATCCAAAGGAGGTCAAATTCAGATTGCGGTTCAAGTTAGTGAAGCTCTTTCAGTTTAATTTGATCTAAGAAAAATAAGGACGAAATCACGCTCTGTAGGATTTGAACCTACGACATCGGGTTTTGGAGACCCGCGTTCTACCGAACTGAACTAAGAGCGCTTTCTTATCAGAAAAGAGAAGACTGTAAAGACACTTTTTTTAACCCCAGTTTAATGATAATGAACGATTATATAATATATATATATTATTGGATATTGGAATCGATCTTAATTAATCCCTTGTTACTGCTCAACGAAGAAGTAATAGGTAGGGATGACAGGATTTGAACCTGTGACATTTTGTACCCAAAACAAACGCGCTACCAAGCTGCGCTACATCCCTCCAATTGGTCTACAGTGTCATTGTATAGAATTCCTGTTTTGTTTTCCACATCGTTATTTCCTCCATTGATATATACAATTTATATGGGCATTTCGTCTTTTTGGTCCCATTTAACATATAATAATAGTAAAAGAAAAGTCTTATATACGTATGAAATACGGAACGGAACCTGTCGTAAAAATAAATGAGTAGTTTTCGGGAATGCTCGGGAAGAGAGGAACGTTTTTTTATGTTTTAAGAAAAAATTTTATTTACTGGATAGTTGTACATTTCAATTTGAATTAGGGATTCCGTGTACAAGGTTCTTAACTGCATATGCATCTGATCATTTATGTATTACCATTTTAGATTACAATAAAAGAAGGAAGGAGATTTTTCAATGCGAGATCTAAAAACATATCTTTCCGTGGCACCGGTATTAAGTACTCTATGGTTCGGGTCTTTAGCAGGTCTATTGATAGAGATTAATCGTTTTTTCCCAGATGCATTGACATTCCCCTTTTTTTGATTCTAGTTATTGATACGGTACCAAATAACGGAGATTCGAGATACAATTAAATATTTGTGACTAATCCTTTGCCCCCTTTTTCTCTTTTTTCCCTTTTTCTTTTTAGAATAAGAGGGAGGAAAGAGAAAAAAGAAAGGGTGTATTCAACAGCTTCGAGACTTGGGTTCAAGTTTGAATTAAATAAATTATTCAATTCAAAAATTAACTAGGGATGGAGGTAGAATAAACAGGGTGGGGCCTAGATCTAGGACAAGACTCTTATACAAGGTACTTAAATGTAAATGAAATACTGTGATTTGAAAAAGTTTAGAAATTTTTTTAGTATATTGATTGCAGCGAAAGTTTTCATAATTGGATTTCAAGTTAATAACTTCTATTTATTCTTCCTTACTTCTTCTTCGTTTTGGATCGAAAATAGAAGAGTTGAGTAAATCAAAAATCCAAAGGGGGTTCATGGCCAAGGGAAAGGATGTCCGAATAACGGTTATTTTGGAATGTACCGGGTGTGTTCGAAACGGTGTTAATAAGGTATCAACGGGTATTTCCAGATATATTACTGAAAAGAATCGTCACAACACGCCTAATCGATTGGAATTGAGAAAATTCTGTCCATTTTGTTACAAACATATGATTCATGGGGAGATAAAGAAATAGATCGAATCGAGCAGATGTATGTAACCCTTCCAAGGAAGGGTAAAAATGACATTCTATATATAACATAATTAAATATAAACAAACCAAATCCTATTTATTCTAATTCATTTTAGACCCGACCGAAATAGGATTTTCGGTATAAGAATAAACTAAACAAACCATGGATAAATCCAAGCGGCCTTTTCTTAAATCCAAGCGATCTTTTCGTAGGCGTTTGCCCCCGATTCAATCGGGGGATCGAATTGATTATAGAAACATGAGTTTAATTAGTCGATTTATTAGCGAACAAGGAAAAATATTATCTAGACGGGTGAATAGATTGACCTTGAAACAACAACGATTAATTACTATTGCTATAAAACAAGCTCGTATTTTATCTTTGTTACCTTTTCTTAATAATGAGAAACAGTTTGAAAGAACCGAGTCGACCACCAGAACTGCGGGTCTTCGAGCCAGAAATAAATAGGCTTACTCTTTCTTCACTTGACTAAAAAAAAAGTAAAATCCGAACTCAAGCGCAGATTGATGTTTTGTTCGAAAAATATGAAAAATATAGATTGAATTATCTTGTCCTAAGAAAAAAAATAATCGGGCAAGAATAAAGATTTTTTTTGAGTGTGTTCATTCAGTTTTAATATTTTTTTATCATATTTATTTTGACTTTACCCTCCCGGAGTTCATTCTCCGGGGAACTCCGTTTAAATTATTCCGGTGGATTCTTTCCAATCTACTTCTTTTATGATCTCATTGGAAATCATATAAAGACAATTTTTATTCGATATAGCTATTTGTGCAAGTATTTTACGATTCAGAAGCACCTGTTTCTTATATAGGTCGTGTATTAATCTACTATAACTATAGGATACCCCTACTTCACGAATTACTGCGTTTATTCGAGTGATCCACAAACGGCGAAAATTTATCTTTTGCTTATCCCTATCCCGATGCGACGAAACCAAAGCTCTTATTTTCTGTTGAGTAATTGTTCGAGTAAGTCTTGAATGAGCCCCTCGAAAGCTTGATGCAAATAAACGAATTTTTGTTCTACGTCTCCGAGCTATATTTCCCCGTCTAATTCTGGTCATTGAATAAATGAAATTTTGACGAATAACTAATAGATTTCCTTTCTTTCAGTTATTCTTTTTCCCTTTCCTAGTCTATTAATAACAAAGCTTTTTTCCAATGTATAAACTAAAAATTCCAATGACTTTGGCTACTATAACCTTCCCGACCGCTATTTTTCTTTTTTCTAGACATTTAACTTCGAAATAAGAAATTTCATTTTACTAGGTATCAAAGGTATCAAAATAGAATAAATAAAAAATATAAATGGATAAAGAAATAGTGGCTTCCTTCGTTTATATGGTTACTTCTTAAACGGTGAGGTTTTCTCTATACACCGGAGCCTTTACTTCATTTAATCAATGTTATTTTGTATAGTTCACATTCTTTGGCTCTACCCATGAATTATCCAGTAATAGGTCTTTCACGATTAGATCTACTTACACAGTAACGGTATTTAATTATGAAAGTTGGCTGGGTAGCTAACCCTGTTAGTCCGTTCTTGCAAGAGGGGCCTAAGTTTTATGTTTTTATTTTTAAGTAGGATTTTCTCCGCTTAATGGATAACCATTTGCTACCAATGGAGAATTGCTTCTCATCTTAAATTGAGGTGATTGGATTTGCACCAATGGAAACCATAAATTTCATACACAATAGAATGGATAGATTCTTTTTTTTATACTGAATTGAACGGACTTCTTTTTCTATTCTATCCTATTCCCCGGTACTGATCATTGATACTAGAAAAGGTTTTCTTTCTTTTATCCCAGCTCATGATCTGAACGAGTCGCACATACACCCTAGTACATGTTCCTCGGCGCTGAGGGCATCCCCGAAGCGCGGGGGATTTTGTGACATTTCTGATTGGCTGTCTTGTATTTCTAATAAGTTGTTTAATAGTTGGCATGTTGAATCATATCATATAAATAATGGGCTGGTTTAGATCGATCCTAACCTGATGATTTTTAATTACTTCTATTTAATTTTATAGTAAATTCAGCAAAAATATAAAATAGGAAATCGAGAATTTGCGCGAAAAAAATCCGGGCTTTTCACTCAACCACTGCTACAACATCAACAATTCCATAAGCTTGGGCTTCTGTTGCTGACATAAAAACATCTCTTTCCATGTCTTCCGAGACAACCCATAAGGGTTTGTCCGTTCTTTGTACATAAACCCTTGTGAGGGTTTCACGCAGTTTTAGCAGCTCTTCCGCTTCCAGGATAAATTCTCCCGTTTGTGCCTCATAAAAAGAACTAGCAGGTTGATGAATCATTACCCTGATGGTATAACAAAAGAGGGGTTCCTCTATTTTGCATGATGAATAGAAAAGAAAGATAAAGAATAAAAAGAAAAAAAGATAGAATTGAACAACCACAACCGTACGGGCATCTTTTATGCATTGCATACGGCTCTATAATAAAATTGACCTTTACCTTCCATCAAAGAAAAAAATAGGATCTATAAGACCCAGATCGGTAAATGATCAAATTACCACCCTTCCTTTCATAGGAGTTCAAAAATACTATGATGGTTCCGTTGCTTTATATATATTTATTATTAATATTATTTGGTTTGTCTGTGTTTCAGCAATCCCAAAGTTGCTTTTTGTAAAATTAAAGAAAAAAATAATCTTTTTTTTTTTCGAACTCTTTCAGAATACAACTAAGCCCCCGGTGTGAAAATAAAAAAGTTTGTGACGCTGAACTGGCATCTCCAATATAAAAAACAGGAAATACCTTTTATCTCATACTACTCTCTCGATACATAATCAAATGTTTTGAAAAAACAATAAAAATTGTTTTATTTTGATATCGAATTCAAAGTGCCATGCTATTATTA